GAATGGTTGGTTGTTAGACCACGGTATTTGATTCGCCAAATACATCAACATCATTATTGTATACTCTTTCATATGTATGGCGCAACCCAATCCCTGTTTTTCAAGTTTCGAATCCCTGTTTTTCAAGTTTCGAATCCCTACTTTTTTTAATCTAAATTTATCAAAAAAAGGAAATTCACTCTTGACAGTGCTATATGTTGTATATGTAAATCCTAGATGTAAAACTATCCGGAATTCGTCCCTGAAAAAGTAGAGAAGAGGCGGAAAAATATATGCTGAAATAATAAATAATGGCCAATGTTAAAAAAAAAAAAATGAATCATAAATAGAGTTCAGGTTCGAATTCCATAGAAAATATGGGTGGGATTGTCTATAATGCTAGATAACTGAAACGCTCCCTCATGGTTTTTATCCATATACCTAATTTTTTAGGTTGTGAAACTTGAAAATTCACTCATTGAACGAGTAAACAATCGAATTGGAGTCGCTTGAATGGTACCAACGAAATCAAGTGCTAACTCCTATTTATTATTGTATTGAATTAACCGATCAACCTGCTTGCTATCGGACATTTTTTCTTCGGTTTACAAAATGCAAAGAATTTCTACATATTTCACTTTATCATTATTATGAAAACAAATCCTACCCCTTCGGGTCTCGGGGTTTCCGCACTTGAAGAAAAAAACCTGGGGCGTGTCGCTCAAATCATTGGTCCGGTGCTAGATGTATCCTTTCCCCCGGGTAAGATGCCTAATATTTACAACGCTTTGGTAGTTAAGGGGCGAAATACTGACGGCGAGCTAATTAATGTCACTTGTGAGGTACAACAATTATTAGGAAATAATCGAGTGAGAGCTGTAGCTATGAGTGCTACAGATGGTCTGAAGAGAGGAATGGAGGTTATTGACACGGGAGCTGCTCTAAGTGTTCCGGTTGGTGGGGCTACTCTCGGACGAATTTTCAACGTTCTTGGAGAGCCTGTTGATAATTTAGGTCCTGTAGATACTCGCACAACATCTCCTATTCATAGATCTGCGCCTGCCTTTATACAATTAGATACAAAATTATCTATTTTTGAAACAGGGATCAAAGTAGTTGATCTTTTAGCTCCTTATCGACGTGGGGGGAAAATAGGACTATTCGGGGGAGCTGGAGTGGGTAAAACAGTCCTTATCATGGAATTGATCAACAACATTGCCAAAGCTCATGGAGGCGTATCTGTATTTGGCGGAGTGGGTGAGCGTACTCGTGAGGGGAATGATCTTTACATGGAAATGAAAGAGTCTGGAGTAATTAATGAACAAAATCTTGCAGAATCAAAAGTAGCTCTAGTCTATGGTCAGATGAATGAACCGCCGGGAGCTCGTATGAGAGTTGGTTTGACTGCCCTAACCATGGCAGAATATTTCCGAGATGTTAATGAACAAGATGTTCTTCTATTTATCGACAATATTTTCCGATTTGTCCAAGCAGGATCCGAAGTATCTGCTTTATTAGGCAGAATGCCTTCTGCTGTGGGTTATCAACCTACCCTTAGTACAGAAATGGGTACTTTGCAAGAAAGAATTACTTCTACCAAAGAGGGGTCTATAACTTCTATTCAAGCAGTTTATGTACCTGCGGACGATTTGACCGACCCTGCCCCTGCCACAACATTTGCACATTTAGATGCTACTACCGTACTATCAAGAGGACTAGCTTCAAAAGGTATCTATCCAGCAGTAGATCCTCTTGATAGTACGTCAACTATGCTCCAGCCTCGCATCGTTGGTGAAGAACATTATGAAATTGCGCAAAGAGTTAAGCAAACTTCACAACGTTACAAAGAACTTCAGGATATTATAGCTATCCTTGGGTTGGACGAATTATCTGAAGAGGATCGTTTAACCGTAGCAAGAGCACGAAAAATTGAGCGTTTCTTATCACAACCCTTCTTCGTAGCAGAAGTATTTACGGGCTCTCCAGGGAAATATGTTGGTCTAGCAGAAACCATTAGGGGGTTTCAATTGATCCTTTCCGGAGAATTAGATGGTCTTCCTGAGCAGGCCTTTTATTTGGTAGGTAACATCGATGAAGCTACCGCGAAGGCTGTGAACTTAGAAGTGGAGAGCAAATTGAAGAAATGACCTTAAATCTTTGTGTACTAACCCCGAATCAAATTGTTTGGGATTCAGAAGTGAAAGAAATTGTTTTATCTACTAATAGTGGCCAAATCGGTGTATTACCAAATCACGCCCCTATTGCCACAGCTGTAGATATAGGTATTTTGAGACTACGCCTTAATGACCAATGGTTAAAAATAGCTCTGATGGGTGGTTTTGCTAGAGTAGGCAATAATGAGATTACCATCTTAGTAAATGATGCGGAGAAGGGTAGTGACATTGATCCACAAGAAGCTCAGAAAGCTCTTGAAATAGCTGAAGCTAACTTAAGTCGGGCTGAGGGCAAGAGACAAACAATTGAAGCGAATTTAGCCGTCAGACGAGCTAGGACGCGAGTAGAGGCTATCAATGAAATTTCATAAAAAATAGTTGCGCCCCAATAAAAAAAGGAAATTCTGTTTATACACCATATTTTGGTTCTGCGGATTGAGTCGAATCAACTGTAATGGCATTTCTTATGCAACTAAAATAAAAAGGAGGGTGGGTAGAAAAACTTATTAGATACTAATTACTCCGGTATCTAATAAGTTCTACCTACTATTGGATTTGAACCAATGACTCCCGCCGTATGAAAGCAATACTCTAACCACTGGGTTAAGTAGGTCATTTATCATCACAAAGAGAAAGAAAGGGGCTTGTCATATCGATGAATTATAGATGCAATCTTATTTCTAAGCAATACCAATTCTTGGCAGGAAACAGATCAGAAGCTATCATGTTGGATCATAGAAGATTCATCTTGACAAGAAATTATTTCCATGATAAACTATCTATACACAAGGGCTATAGCTCAGTTGGTAGAGCAACTCGTTTACACGCGCGCCAATGTTTTTCAGGGGAGTCCATCATGCAATCAACAAAATTGATCTTATTGATAAATCGGTGTCTTACTCTATATATTCTAGGGAACAATAGCCTGACAAATATTTGGTTCGGTCCGCTTTGGGTGCCAATTTAGGCTCCAAAAAGAACCCATCATTGATTCGATAATTGATAAGGTGAATACACAGCCCATTCAATGCTAGGCATAATGAGTATAAGGACCTCAAAAAAAGATCTTTTCGTACTATGAACTTTAAGGTGTATGAAGTTTCATATTTGACTCTTTGAGCAGAGCGATAGAGACTCCATTTAACTTAGGTTGATCTAGGCCAGAGGCAGACCTACGTCAAGGTAACTCTTCTTTGAAACACTTTGGTATTGCTCCTGGATCATAATCTAAATAATGAATCAGAGCACGTGGAGCCATCTCGTTATCTTTCTGTTAAGAAAAAGTATGGCGGACTATCTGATATTTATATCAGTTGATGAAAGAGCCCAATGCAAAAAAAAATGCATGTTGGGTCTTTGGAACAGTTCGAATCATTTCGATAATAAAAAGTTTGATCTGTTTTACCGAGAAGGTCTACGGTTCGAGTCCGTATAGCCCTAAAAATTTGTATAGTTTTCATTTCCTCATTCTTGTTTGTTGGTTGTAGTCGGACGGTCGTTTGGCCCATCGAAATAGAATAATTATCACATGCTCCGAGCGACCCCCGTGGGTGAGCATTAAGTGTAAAAAATTCATTTCAGTGGGCCCAATCGGTCTTTTTTTGATCTCGGATAAAAAAAACCCGTCCTTTCTTCTTTGTGGATGAATTACACACAAATTTTTCCTGTTTTCCTATCCAGGATCAAAGGGTTTGTGATATTCCTTTTATTTTTGTACAAAATCTCTTTTTATAGATCTCAATATACCCCAACCCAATTGCTCACCATTCAAATTCTACCGATGCTTACTTTATGCAAGAAGGTTGAGGTCTCCTTTTTGCACTTGGACGAGTTAAGAAGCCCCCAACTCATAGTTTTTTCGGGAGCAGAACTCAATTCGTTGTTTCAGAGATAATGAATGGTTCCTAACTCTATTAGTGTTTGCATCCCTGTCTATTTCCATGAGTGGGGGATTTGGTCTGTCGAATCATTAGATTTGATAAAGCGCGATTCGATTAGAAGAAATTTATTCTGTAAATTATTTAGGATTCGGCTTATTTTCCCGTTGTGATATACTTCGTTGTGTAGGGTTCGTTCAAAATAAATATTTTTTGCATGAAGGCTAACCCAGTGGTTGGTCTTACTTTAAAACTAATTTTTATTACATTAATAAGTATTCCCGCCTTTTCGGACCCATTTCAAGTCAAGTACTAAAGACCGATATTCTAAATTCTTATTTTAAGACTTCGAGCTTTAATTTAATAACCCGATTCTTTTTTGGGGAGACGGGTTGCAGGTCGAGGTAGTACAAACTAAAAAATGGTAAATTGGGGATATAACCCTAGGATTGTTATATGTAAGGGTTTTTCTCAATTCAATGCATTGAATAAAATCCATTAAGTCTAGAACAAAGATAAAAAATAGAATAGGGCGATGCATTCAGTTTCCGTATCTAATCAATAGAAACAACAATCCTCTAACTGGATTGGATCTTAATGAAAAGAATAAACCAATACCCTTCGGTTTTATTATATGAATATTCATAAAATATATAACATCCATATAGAATTCTTAATAGTATCTTAATTTAATCTTAATAAAAATTTTCTATAAATTCTAACTAAAAAAATATGTAATTCTTTTTTATCTTTTTTTTAGAGAAAATATGAGACAAGATAAAAACGATAAGTTTGTAATAAGAGCATAATATGTCTCTAGCATATCGAAATGGAATTGAAATAAGTGAAAATAGGACTCCACTCGATGAACCTTGAAACAAGAATGACCCACAGCAAAAAAACTGGGGAGTTCAATCAAAATTCATTGGTATTTCGACTAAACAGTTATAGCTTAATTCAAATTCCAGAT